CAAATATCATGTGAACCAAACATTTTCTATAGTATACTAATAGAATCTTACTCTAAATCTATTTTACTATCGAATAGTATAAAATCATGATTGAATTCCTTTTTTTTGTAAACAAGTTAATTCAACAAGTTGTATTTGGTCAATCAAATTCCCTCTCTTTTTTGTTTGTCCACTACTTGACTACATATTCTATGCAATAAATAAAAAAGATAGTATATGTCATAAGGGTTCTAAGTTGGAAAAATCAAAAATAAGCTAAAAATAGAATAGGATTCTTTCAGGAAGGGGTATTATTCTATTAATATCTATTAATATATATATTAATACAGAAATATAATAGATTTCTATTTTGTGGAATATACTTATTTCGACACAAGCAAAATGGAATCGTACTCTAGGAAAAGAAAAAAATACCTCCTAGAGTACGATTCCCCATTTCTATTTCGACTGTGCTTATGCTTACCTTGTCTATTTATTTTTTGTTTAGTATCGAGTCGAATCTTCTTATATTAGAATAGAAAACTATTAATATATTTCTATTCAAGGACACTGAAATCTGAAAACAGTAACATAACTATACCACTCTAATTTATTGGAGTTGAGAAAAAAAAAAAGAAACAAAGTCACATAGTCTTGTCTTCTTCACAATAGAATATGAATATACATACTATGACTGACTAGTACTGCGATACAAGGAATTCTCTAAATATCGTAGAAAAAGACTAGAAAGAAGAAAAGGTCTTCTCATAATTTTTTGATTATACAGAATAGAATCACATAAATTATCAACGAAAATTAAGTTTTTTTACAAATGTAATAGGTTGAAAAATCCAAGGACCTAGAAATTCATTTCGGACAATTGAACCTTCTCAAATTGTTTCTTTTTAAGAACCAAAAAGATTTGTGCAAAAATAATAGATACCAAGAAGAACAAGAGACCTTGGACACGTAACGGATCTTGAAGTACTATTTCCGCATCCCCCTGACCAAATCCACCCACATTAGGATTACTCGTTAATGGTTGATCAAGTTTGATAGGTTCGCCCTCTGAAACAAGAAGTTCTGGTCCTGGAGGTATAATATTAATTACTTCACGCCCATCCGATGTATCCACTATAGTTATCTCGTATCCCCCTTTTTCTTTTCGTATGATTTTTTTTACTATACCCGCTGCCCTAGCATTATAAACATTATTATTACTCTTGCTCCCGTCGGGATAAATCTGACCCCTTCCCCTGTTCCCGCCTACATATATAGGATATTTTAAGAAGTGAACATCTCTCTTGGTAGCGGGATCTGGGGAAAGAATAGGAAAGATTATTTCACTATATTTCTGACCAGGAACAGGGCCTACCACAAGAATATTCTTTTTTGTTGGACGATAGCTTTGAAAAGACAGATTACCTATCTTTTCTTTAATCTCAGGCGAAATACGATCGGGGGGGGCCAATTCAAAACCCTCCGGTAAGATAAGAACAGCCCCCACATTCAAAGCCCCCTTTTTACCATTAGCAAGAACTTGTTTCACTTGCATATCATAAGGAATTCGAACAACTGCTTCAAATACAGTATCGGGAAGTATCGCTTGTGGAACCTCAATATCCACGGGCTTATTAGCTAAATGGCAATTGGCACATACAATACGGCCAGTTGCTTCTCGCGGATTTTCATAACCCTGCTGTGCAAAAATGGGATATGCATTTGAAATGGGCGCTCGAGTTATTATATATAATAGGAGCGATACGGAAATGGATCGAGTAATCTCTTCCTTTATCCAAGAAAAGGCATTTCTAGTTTGCATGGTCTAATCATTGATCCTGAGAATTTCTACAATAAAATGAGATAGGTCACTAACATAGTTCCCTATCCATGATTCTGCTATTTACTGAAATAATTTTCCTGTAATAAGAGGAAGTCAATTTTGCAATGTTTAGTTTTGTACAAAAACAACAAACTTTATAATTGGATCAGTGGATCATTTTTTCAGTCATTCATTGAATGATAAATCACTACAAGTGACGGAGATACGCGATTTAAATAACGGAAAATCCAATATTTAAAGATTGTATCTAAAATGACTGGAAAAGTGGAAACAAGACCAGATATAATTTGATCATTCTGAGCAAATCCAAAATCTTTATAGACAGAACCAATCATTAGTTCCCAACCATGGGTCGAATGGAATCCTATACATAAATCAGTTACTAAAAGAATAGAAAAAGCTTTTATTGTGTCACTTAAGTTATATAAAAATTCTTGAACCCAAGAGTTAAGAATAATAAGCTCTTGATTACCTAGAATAGAATAACCACTTAGAATAACGAAAGAGATTATATTTGTCGAGAAGTGCAAAATCATATCTATACGATCTTCGTTGTGTGTCTTGATCAATTGGATGGTTTCTTTGTAGATTCCGGTTCCAGTACGAAGGTTTTGTAGACGTGTTTCTGGGTATTCCTTTACCATTTCATCCAAGAGGAACAATTCCTCGAATTCTATGAATTTTTTTAGAATACTCTTTTCTTGAATGATATTCACGAAAATTTCGGATTGCCTAGTATTCCACCAATTAGTAACCCAAGATTCCAGACTTTTTTTAAATGTGAAAGAGATGCACCAGGGCAATAAGACTAGAGATGTAAGATAGAGAAGAAGGGGGATGGATGCTTTCTTTTTTGCCATTTTTTGTCTTTTCTGAACTCAGCTTCACCTCATATTCGTCAACTTTTATACGATAATAATATTTCTATAAAGTATAAGTTCTATTCCAAGCCATAGGTCTATATATATAATAATATAATATAAATCTATTCCCGCGTTTTATTTGCAATTCGTGATTTAGTCATTGAATTTAGAAAGAATACAGAAATAGAATAATAAAGCAAAAGAATCTACTGCCAATTCGAATCAAGAAAAAAATATTGTTTCAAAAGATATCAATCGCTAAGATAAGATTCGAAGCAATTATCCCTTTTGATCTTAATGACTACACGAAAGAACACTTTACGTAATGGATATTAGTAGGATTCCGAAACCAAAGAACACCCCTTCTATCAACTATCAAAATAGAAAAAGATTCAAAAAAAAAGATTTTCCTAAGAAAGCATTAGAAAGCATTCAATTTCCAGTTCTTTTTTTTTTCAAAATACTTCAATTGGTACACACAAGAAATAGGCCAATTCTGCAGCTTTTTTTTCAATTTCTCGTGGATTCCAATTCTCGTCAATACAAGTTAAGGGGATGGCCCCCTGTCCTATAATTTCCATATAAAGGACACGACGAGTATAAATACCCTCTTGAACTTCTATTCTGATGGACTGAATATCCTTCATAAGGAATCGAAGAAAAATACGACGATTTTTTCCAGGAAATCCCCAACGAAAAATGCACACTATTCCCTCCTTTCTATCGAATCGATCATAACCACTACCTACATTCCACAAAATTGTACACCACAAATAAGAACTAAAAAAGAGACCCGCGATTCCATAGAAGGACATCACGATCCCCTGTGGAAAAAAAAGAATTTGCTGAGACGAAAATAAAGATAACAAATTCCTACCAAGATAACTGGAAGTTCCAACCAATAAGAACCCTAATGAACCTAAAAAAAGGATAAAGGCCCAGCAGAAATTACTTATTTTTCGAGACCCCTTTCTAAGTTCTATCCATATACGTTCTGATCGCCAACTCATATTAGATTCAGTTCTATTTTATTTTATTGGAATTGGAAAAATAAATAACCCAAGCAAGTAAAAATGAATTTGACTTTACTTTGTTTCCGAAGTCATTTTTATCAACTAGCACTATTTTAATGTAAACCTTTAGGAGTAATTCATCGAATTGCTTCGAGAGCTAAAAAAAATATATGAGATTTTTCCTACTGTCCGTGTATCTAAAACTAAAAAATCTTGTTTTTTTGAACATAAATAAATAAAGAAGCCATTGCAATTGCCGGAAGTACTAGGCCCACTAAAGGCACAAAAATGGAGGGTAGGTTTATCATAGAATGGGTACCTCGATTTACTATTTGTACCTGTTATTTTTTTTGCTGTTTTATTTTAGTTATATTAAGATTTATTTTTAATTTTATTTCATATTCTAAATTCTTCTTATATTCTTATAAAGATTAAAGATAGTCTATAATGATTAAAGATAGGCTATAATCACTGGAAGTCATATATATATTTACTAAGTATATTTGCTTATACTAAGTATAGCTAAACTAAGTATAGCTAAATGAATAATATATATTAATAATATATCTATTAAATGAATAGATATATAATATAGATATAGAATGGATAATAGAATAATGTATATAGAAATATTGAGTATATAGAATCAGTATAGAATAAATAAAAAATTATAGACTAAATACGAAATTATAAAATAAATTTAAAATGAAAAAATAAAAAATAGATATCAGGAATATAGAATTAAATAACTACTCTCTTCTCTCGTCACAAAAAAAAAAGAATGGAAAAATAATTTTAGGCTCTGCTTGATTTTTCATTTTTAGTCAAAGGAAAAAAAGCATGGAGCTGAAATAATTCACTCAGAACCCCCTTTAAAGGATTACGCGGTACGATTGAATCAAATAAGCCCTTATGGAATAAATATTCAGCCGCTTGTGAACCTTCGGGTACTGTCTTATTCAACGTTTGTTCAATTACTCTTTTACCCGCAAATGCAATGTAAGCATTAGGTTCGGCAATAATGATATCCCCCAACATGCCAAAACTAGCTGTTACCCCACCAGTAGTAGGAGATGTAAGGATCGATATATAGAATAAATTTTTATTTGTTTGATAATTATATAAAGCAGAAGATATTTTAGCCATTTGCATCAAGCTCAAACTTCCTTCTTGCATACGTGCTCCTCCGGACGCACATACTAGAATAATAGGTAAAAGTTGATTGGTAGCGTATTCGACCAAACGGGTTATTTTCTCACCTACTACGGATCCCATACTACCCCCCATAAACTGAAAATCCATAATCCCAATTGCTACAGGAATACCGTTTAGTTCACCTGTGCCTGTTTGAACAGCCTCAGTTAATCCTGTCATTCTTTGATAAGAATCAATACGATCTTTATAAGGTTCCTCTTCCGAATGAAATTCAATGGGATCCAGAGAGACCATGTCTTCATCCATAGAATTCCAAGTACCTGGATCAATCGAGAGTTCGATTCTATCTGAACTACTCATTTTCAAATGATATCCACAGTGTTCGCAAATATTCATTTTTGATTTAAAGAATTTCTTATAATTTAATCCATAACAATTTTCGCATTCAATCCATAAATGCTTATATTTTTGAGTTTCATCGAAATCATTAGAACTCTCTTTTCTAGTTAAATCACTAACATTTGTATCATTCGTGCTAGTTATTATTATACTCGAACTCTCACTTTCACTACTATCTCTGCCCTTACCACAAATGTAACTATAAAAGTAAATATCATTGTATTTGTAACTATCACTTAAAATGTAACTATCAATACAAATTTGAGAACGAAGATAACTTTCAATGCAACTATTAATGTTATTTTTCCAATTAGATTTAGTATTATACATGTAATGATCATCATCATTCTTAGAAACAATATTCAGATAGCTAGAATTCTTATAACTATAAAAAAAGCTTTTTGGTTCACTTAGAAAAGAATGATCATTGGCAATTTCCAAAATTTGATTTTCAATATCCAAATATATGGAATAACTGTTGCTCTGACTATCCCTAACTAAAAAGGTTTTATCAGATAGGAAATTCCGGGTGTTCCTGACACCAACTAAATAATCAACATTACTAGAACTAGAATTGTCACTATCATTCCAACTATGAATTTTTTTATGAGTTAAAATTTGGTCTTCACTTCCATCGTCGGTATTTTCAATAGGACAAAAACTATCCATTGATTTACTTAACCCACACCGGGATTCCAATTCGCTATTAAAGAACATAGAGTTAAACCACCATTTTTCCATAGAGCTTTTATCCTCTCTTTACATGAAAATACAATAGATGAATAGTCATTCGATGAAAAATCAAAATGTTCTATAAATATTCTATTCACTACTTATAGCTTCCTTGTAGCTTCTTTGTTCGTAGACAAAGCGGATCCGGAATTCTCTTTCATTCCAAAGCAAAACTTGTTTTAAATATTATATCTTTTTTTTTTTTCTCAAAAAATATACACTTACGAAGTTGTTTTAACTTATAAATTTTCACTAACCTTAGATACTTGTCCCTGAAAAATGAATCAACTCGAGCTCCATCATGTACTATTTACATCATCAATCCTCCTCTCGCCCTCCCCCAAAACGAGTTCTAGTGGACTAGTGGAACAGAACAAACGATGTCGAGCCAAGAGCACTCCGATTTCTATATATTTCTATATACTAGAAAATATAGCGGATGTAAGAATCCACAGCTAATCTAATCATGTCTGTCAAGTCGCACGTTGCTTTTTACCACATCGTTTTAAACGAAGTTTTACCAGAACATTCCTTTAGTTTGGATCCTGTATGTAATTGATTCTATTATGAAATCGTGAATAGTCATTGATTCAGTCGATACATAACAATCTATCTTTTTTTCTTCTTTTACTTCTAGGTTTTCCTTCTATATGAATGGACAATTTCTAAAGAAGTCTAAAAAAATTCAAATGAACTCGATACTCTATGAATCCATTTTCTATTCTATTTTGATAGTTTGTAAAATAGAAAAAGAATGGATTTCTTCAAAAAAGAATACAAATATATATATATTATTAGAAATTAAATAAATCAAAAATAAATATATTAGAAAGTAGATATATCTATTAGAAAATAGATATATCCATTTTCTACAATTCATATTTAGATTATAAAAATAATATTATCCACAGTGATTACAATAAAAACAAAAAAAGAAAAAGAAAGAGTAATCTTTATCCTGATATACAATATACAATTTTGTATTCAATTGTATTCAAATAGGATATACATCATGAATGGATATGCTCTGGGACGGAAGGATTCGAACCTCCGAATAGCGGGACCAAAACCCGTTGCCTTACCGCTTGGCCACGCCCCATCTTTGATTCGACACTACTAAACACTATTCTTAGTATAGTTTAGTATTGCTTGTTCATCAATTCCAGGTCAAAAATATCTATAGAATATAGAAATAGAATAAAATATCTATAGAACTATAGAAATAGAATATAAAATGGTTGCTAGGATTTTCATATGCGTAGATATAGAACTAAAATTAGACTGAAATTATCGATCATTACATAGAAGTCAATTAATATATTGTAAGAAAGCATGATTTCTTCCATTTTTCATTTCAGAATGAAAAGATTTTGAACTTATCAAGTTCAAATCAAAGAAGGATTGGGGGTCTGATCTTATTCCATTTTTTTTTTTTTGAGTATTGCTAGTTTCTTACTATTAATTATATATTCTAATTATATCTATTTTATCTAATAATCGAATAATTAATGAATCTAATAATTAATACAAATTCTATCTATTCGATTATAATCTATTCTATTATAATAAGTTCTAATAAGTATATCCATAAAGTCATTATCTATTCTATAATTCTTTTCTTTTTTATTTTTAGAATCTATATCTATATTATTTTATTCTATAGAATATCTATATAGAATATTCAATTTATATTTATTAATTATAAATTTATTAATTATAAATTTATAATTAATAAATTAAAAAAAAAAAGGAAAAATACAATTAATTTTCTTAAAGAACAAAATTATGCTTAATATCTTTAGTTTGGTCTGTATTTGTATTCACTCTGCCCTTTATTCAAGTAGTTTTTTCTTGGCAAAATTACCTGAAGCCTACGCTTTTTTGAATCCAATTGTAGATATTATGCCAGTAATACCTGTACTCTTTTTTCTCTTAGCTTTTGTTTGGCAAGCTGCTGTAAGTTTTCGATGAGATCCTTAATTTGAATAATGCCCTAAAAGAATTCAGAATTGATTCCAAAACAAAAAAAATTCGAACATTTAAACAATTTATAGGATCAGATAAGTCTTATAGTGTGAATCCTCGATTCAAATATTCACATTTTTTGATAAACAAGAAAAATCTTGACCATCTCATCATTTCCTCATTCTTACATTTTTTCTATTGAGAAATCCTATTACCGATTATTAGATTTGAGTCTACTACTAATAGCTCTTTGTGAATATGAAAGAAGATTTTGGGTAATAGTAAGAATAGTAAGAAAGGGCTCGACTCTTACTACAATGAGATTTCCCTTTTTTTTTCTATTTCCTCGAAAACACTTCATTTCTTAGAAACTTAGTATCAAAAGAAACATTAATGTGTAATATAAGAGAATCTATTCTCCTTCTCTGTCGTTTTTTTGAATTATCTTGGAGATTTTGTAATGCTTACTCTAAAACTATTTGTTTATACAATAGTGATATTCTTTGTTTCTCTTTTCATCTTTGGATTCCTATCTAACGATCCAGGACGTAATCCAGGACGTGAAGAATAAAAAAAAATCTTTTTTGTTTTTTGTGTTTTCCTTGCTTGTGCTAGATTTTGAAATATTTTTTGTATTTTACATCTTTAACTAGTAAGTTTAACTAGTAAGTAAATAAAATAGGAAATAAAGAAATCAAACAAACAAAAGAAGCTCCATAAGTTCCAAAGAAAAAATACCAAATTATCAACGGAAACGGAAAGAGAGGGATTCGAACCCTCGGTACAAAAACTCGTACAACGGATTAGCAATCCGACGCTTTAGTCCACTCAGCCATCTCTCCCAATTGAAAAAAAAAAAAAAGAATTATCTTGTTTATGTTACATCACAAAAAGAAAAAGTTCGCATAAGTATAATAGGGCTTTTCTCAAGCCCTATTTCTTTTTATTTAGATCTTTTATATCTTCCATATATTATATCTTATATATCATTTTTGAACTATCTTATATATTATACTTATATATTATATCATTTTTTTATTAGTTTTATTAGTATAGATATTTCTATTTTATTTCTATTCATTATTCTATTATACATTCTATTATACATCTATATTATTATTATTATATATATATTATTATATATATATTATTTGGAATATAGATCATTTTTATGTTAAGTATAGCATTAAGTAGTTTTGTCGAAATGTATCTGTCAAAACAAGACACCTTCAGCAAAAACAAAATCCTAAAAAATGGCTCCTCTTAATTTCAGAAGGGGTCCCCTTACGAAACATGTCAAGACTTTAATTATCATACCCTTCTGTTCCTATTTATTATTTAGTATCCCATTTATTCATTACGACCGATTCCCCTGTTCGACAATAAGGAGATTTATTTACAATAATAGCATTGTAGCGGGTATAGTTTAGTGGTAAAAGTGTGATTCGTTCTATGGGTCCCCTAATAGTTAAGGGATCCCTCGTTTGATTAATATACCGATCAAAAACTTTATTTCTTGCTTAAAGGAAAGGGTTTTAATCCTTTATACCTCTCAACGAACGATTCGAGGAATAATATACATTATCGTAATTTGTATCCAAAAAGAATCAATTCTAACTTGACAAATTGAATTAGAAAATTATGAAACATAAGTCTTTTGAATTGGTGAATTGGATCAAAAATCCCATTTTTTTTTGAGTATGAGTAAAGGATCCATGGAGAAAGATATAGAGAGTTTCTTTCTAATCGTAACTAAACCTTCCATTTTCTTTATTTGTTTTATATAGGAGAGATTGAAGCAAAATAGCTATTAAACGATTACTTTAGTTTACTAGAGACATCGACATATTTTTTAGCTCGATGGAAATCCTCTTTTTTTCCTAAAGATTCTCTCAAACAGAAATAGAGAACGAAGTAACTAGAAAAAACAGATTGTTATAATACTCCTCTTCTATTAGGGATCATCTAAAAAGCAAGGCGTTTTCAATAAGTATTCATATAGTTTTCTAGTTTTCAATATGTATTCATATAGAATATGTATTCATATAATG